AACATTGCCATAAATTGATAAGGTAATATTTCCATTTACTCATCAGGAGAGGCGTGCCTTTTGAGCCCAAAAAGGCTTTTCCTTGATACCTAACATAATGAATAAAAGGATCCTTGAACAACCCTAGCTTGGATTGAATAGAAAAGCCTTCTAGAAGAAGTTTTTTTATTTTTCCATAGAAATGGATTCGCTCAAAAAAGACTCCAAAAGATGTTGATCGTAAATGAAACGATTGGTTACGAATAAAACCGAGTATGGATTCGCATTCACATACATGAGAATTATAGAGGAACAAGAAAGATTTTCGATTCCTTTTTAAAAAAATGGAAATGGATTTCTTTAATGTAATAAGACTATTCCAATTATCATACTTGTAAAGAAAGAATCGGACTAAATGTAACGAAGAAGCATCTTTCACCCAGTAGCGGAGGGTTTGAACCAATATTTCGAGATGGATGGGAGGGTTTATTTCTATATCTGACACATAAGTTAAATGTACCAATTGGTCTTCTAAAAAAGGAAATAAGGAATGAATTGAGCGTAAATTCTGAAATTTGACTATTTCTTTCCTTTCGAAGGAAGATTCAAGTCGTAGAGAAAATAAAATTTCTATAATTACTGAAAAAACTTCTGATAGCATTTGAGAATATAAATTCTTGTTGTGCCCCAAAAATGCATTTTGCTTAGAACCACCATTAGTATTAGTAAAAAGAGCTAGATGATTCTGTTGATACATTCGATTAATTAAACGTTTAAGAAGTAGAAAACTAAATTTTTTGTCATAATCCACATTTTCCAACAAAACGGACCTATGATCATGAGCAAATGCATAAATATATTCTTGAAAAATAAGTGGATATAGGAAGTCATGTTGACGAGACTTATCGAGTTCTAAATATCCTTTAACTTCCTCCATTTAAAATCGAAATTCAATTTGAATAAAAGATAATGGATTTCGTGGATTATCAAATGATACATAATGCGATACAGTCAAAACAAGGTATTAGAGGAATATAAAGAATAAACACCTAAAGAATAAACACCTCGGAGATAGTAAACTCATCAACGGACTCTCTATCCTCTCTTTTCCATATAAAAAACTTTGATTCATTATAGGATAAGAAGGTGGTTAGAAATCCTTTATTTTTCCAACTTAATCGCTCTTTTGATTTTGGAAAATGGATATTTATCAATATACGGCTTCTTTTACACAGTCATCCCCACTCTAAAAAGGAGAATAGTTAGGATTTTTTTTTAATGGATAATCCATTCATGAGAGAAACCTTTCCCGGAGCAGGCACTAATATATTTTTAACGTATAATTAGATCGGGTAGTCATTCAAATTACGAAGATAAGCACGTGGCTTTTTTTTGTTTCCCTACAATTGGAGCCAAAGGGCTCTATCCATTTATTCACCTGACCCAACTTTCAATTCATTTTATTTTGCTCCAAGAATGCAAATCAGGACCAAACTTTTAAGAATGAAATATTCTCAGAATTCTCTATTGATACGACATGCTATTTTTTCCAGTCATTCCTATTTCGGATCAGTCGTGGTCGTACAAACTCTACCGACGGTATGGACGAATCCCTTGCTTCATCCAGATATGTAAAAGATCCTAGTCGCACTTAAAAGCCGAGTACTCTACCGTTGAGTTAGCAACCCCAAGCCAAAAAGGAAAGTCTATAAATCTAATCAAAACCAAACTAAAGATTGCATGACACAATCAAAACATTGAACTAAGAACTAATAAAAAATGAAGGAAAGAAAAACGAAAATCTATGGAACAAAGATGAAATGGATCTTTTTCTTTTTATCCACGATCTAATTATATTTGTTCGATAGACTGTTGTCAAGATAAATGTTGAGAAAAAAATACAATACAAAAACGACAAGAAACTCCATTCTAAATTACTAAGAAAAAAAGAAGGACTTGTGTTGGATTGGCACTACATGGATTATCTACATAGATAATAGATAGATAAAAACGAAATGGAAATAGCAAATATGAAACAATATATTGGAATTAATTAATCACGAAGTTGACAAAGCAAGTTTAATCTCATTCTTTAGAACTGCAAAGAAAACCATCCAATTAAAGGGAAGATCTGAATTTTCTATTTGTAGATCCAAGTTTTTGAGTTATTCTATTCATTTGAAGATTTTTCTATCAATATCAAACCAATACAAGACAAGGTATTTTCATTCTTATCATGTAATTTTAGAGGAACAAGAAAAAATGGGTTCTGATTAGAGTAAGAAAGAGAATAGTAAAGAAAAGTTATAAAAAATTAGATTAGATCCGAGTCATACCGACACTTTTTTTTTCTTTCATTTTGATTGATTAAGAAAAAGTTCCCTAAAAACATCCACCTTCTTTGAAATATCATGAACAGTTCCTGTCGGTTTAGCCCCCTTTTCAAGGAAATAGAGAATAGCGGGAACATTTAAATGGGTTTGATTCCTTATCGGATCATAAAAACCCACTTTACGAAGATCTCTTCCTTCTCTTCGGGCTCGAACATCAATTGCAACAATTCGATAAACGGCTCATTGGGATAGATGTAATACCCCCCCCAGAACCGTATAAGAAGTTTTCCCCTCGTACGGCTCACGAAAAAATGATTCGAAATTCTATAATTTGAATGCCAAGTAGATCCCTAAAATCATTAAATAAATAGAATCACAATAAAGCCCTTTCTTGTTTCTAAAAAAACAAAAAAGACATTCGTACTCATAACTCAAGTTAGATAACTCTCAAATAGTTCAAAGAATGACCTTAGGAATTTCAGTTATTGAGCGGGCTCTAACCCCTTTCTGTCTCGTTTAGAAGTTTTTTTTTTCTTTTCTAGCTATTAAGACAATTGAAAAAAGTCTTTCCTTGTTCCACGATCTTTTATCTTTGCTTTGAATCCTTGGGTTTAGACATTACTTCGGTGATCCTTAATCATTTCAAAATGGCAGCAACATACCCTTTTTTTATGATTTCTTATATCAAAGAATCATTCGAATGATTGATTCCCACTTTATACACTTTGAATCAAAAGAGTTTTACCAATTCGAAAAACAGGTTTCAAACGTGTTCGAATTCGATCCTTTCGATTTCTATCTTGAAGATAAACTTACGAAGTTGTTCCAACTTATTCATTGACACTCACCCTAGATCCTTGCCCCTGAGAAATCAATACTTTCTACTCGAGCTCCATCATATTATGTACTATTTGAATTATAATCGAGAGTAATAGAACAGAAGAAAAGATGTCGAGCCAAGGGCACCTTCATTGCTATCTAAAATGACGGATGTAAGAATCCACAGCGGATCATGTCCTTCAAGTCGCACGTTGCTTTCTACCACATCGTTTCAAACGAAGTTTTACCATAACATCCTATAGTTTAGAAATGGAATCATGAGTAGTCATTGGTTTGGTCAGTACTCCTTATCTAGTAATGCATTTTACGTGTATATGGGTGGCGAAATTCTTTTCTAAGGAAATCCTCACGAAGAATTTAACTTTAATCCCCTATTTAAATCCCAAATTTTATTGTATATTATTGTATAAAAAATATTGTATTATATTTATAGAATTCTATTCTTCTAGAATTCTATAATAAAAATACAATAGAAATAAGATGAATAAACGAGTCCTGTTTAATGAATCTGCATTTTCGAGTACCGAGAACTCACAGGAAATCATGGAAAATTTTGAAAAAAAAAAATTCCTACTTACTTCGACATCATTATTTGGACATCATTATTTGAATACAGTACATTTTTTTCAGCCTATCCTAAGATAGAAAAATCCATCTTTCTTTTCGAATTCAACCATCGATAGGTTAAGGAAAATAGCTAAGTAAAAAAAAGAAAATTCCGGTTTTTTATGAAGTAGATAAAAAAAGTGATATCTGTGAAAAATTTTTCTTCCTTATTGCTTTATCTGATTAAAGAAATAGGAATCGAACGAGTAAAGGATTTCCATATCTATTCGCTAAGTTAAACAACTGTCAACTTAATTATGGATTAACTATTTCAATTAAAAGGGTCACAAGCATTTATCACAAAAAGAAAAACACTGTTGTTACTGAAATAGAACGATACATTGAAGTCCCCACTTGAAAGTGAATTTTCTGTAATCTTTCCATAAAGTGACTAGAATCGACGAATCACCTCCTCTCAAAATTGTTATCTATATTTACAATTATTAATTCATTTTTGGAATTAGAGCAAAAATAGAAATACCTACAAAAAGGAGGTTCAAAGAAAAAAGCATCTGTTACGTATGTAATTTACTTGATCTTTTATTAATGAGGTTTCATAGAACAGATCAAGGTATTAAAATGGATACTTTTCGTTATGGAGATGATGAAGCATAAATAAAAAGCAGGCTTTTTTCCGAGATGCACTAGGTGAGCTAGTCTAGATATAAAAAAAGGATTCGGATTAAGCTCTTGTTCCTAGTTTTTATTTTACCCCACTAGAGTCTTGTCTGAAGAGACTTAATACCCTTGATTGAATTCAATTTCTACCAAGAAATCTCTTTTATTTTATTTTAATCTTTAAATTAAGGGAGCCAGCAGATACAGTTTTTCTAAGTACTTACCGTGTTATTGTAAATAAACGGGGGTTTTGAAAAAAAAAAAATATTTCTTTATTCACATATAATCCATATCCTCTGGGACGGAAGGATTCGAACCTCCGCATAGCCGGGACCAAAACCCGTTGCCTTACCACTTGGCCACGCCCCACTGCATTTAAATTCTTCACTAATAAACACTACTGTTAGTATTGGTTATTCGTCAATTCCAGCCAAAATTTCTATGGAATGAATAATTTTTAACACGTGTCGATATAGAATTATATAAAAATGGATTGATCATTACATATAATTGAATTAAGATATAAGATATTGTATGAAATTCAAATTTCTTCTATTTAAAATTTGAATTGAAAATGGAAGGATTTTTATTGGGGTAAGTTCAAAGAAAAAGAAGGGTTTTTGAGTCTATTTTACTTTCTTCATTTTCCCTTATATCAATAACTCAATCAAAAAGCAATTATCTCCAAGAACAAAAAACTTTTGTTATGCTTAATATCTTCAGTTTGAGTGGTATCTGTCTTAATTCTGACCTTTATTCGATTCATTTTTTATTTGCCAAATTACCTGAGGCCTACGCCTTTTTAAATCCAATTGTAGATCTTATGCCAGTTATACCCCTGCTATTTTTTCTCTTAGCCTTTGTTTGGCAAGCTGCTGTAAGCTTTCGCTGAGCTATTTAATAGAATACTGTTCTAGAAAAAAACTATCCTAGAAAAATGCATGCTTTATTCGATAAAAATGCTAACAATTGATAAGATCAGATAGAGCTGAGCTCTTGGTGCAAATAAAATAGTTGCGCTAAATCTGGATCACCTCATTTCTGCATTCTGACCCTTTTCCGGTGAAAAACGCGAGTGAGTTACTCAAGAATTAACTATTTTTGTTTTAGATATTAAAAAAACTTTTGGTAATGAAAGAGTCTTCTTCCAAATATTACAAATGAATTTAGGAAAATTCATTTTTTTTGAAACTGTTTCATTTCTTAGTATCAAAATAGTAAGGATATGTGGTATAAAAATGGCGAATCTATTCTCTTTTTTATAAAAAAAATGATATTGGAGATTGTGTAATGCTTACTCTCAAACTCTTCGTTTACACAGTAGTTATATTCTTTGTTTCTCTCTTCATCTTCGGATTCCTATCTAATGATCCAGGACGTAATCCTGGACGAGAAGAATAAAAAAATAGGATAAGACTTTTTCCTTTCTTTTGCTTTATTTTCAGATTTTCTTAGAATTTTTTCGATTTACTCCTTTCAATTTAAATAGGAATTTTACTTTAAAAAAATAAAAAGGATTTCCTTTCCGATAAATATTAAAGAAAACGAAAAGATAACTTCAACGGAAACGGAAAGAGAGGGATTCGAACCCTCGGTACGAATCGCTCGTACAACGGATTAGCAATCCGACGCTTTAGTCCACTCAGCCATCTCTCCAGTTGAAAAAGAATAAGTACTATGTTACATTACTTAACATGTATAAGGTAAGGGTATTTCTTCTTGATTTTTCCTTTATTATATAAATCTAAAGAAGGTTTAACCGCAATCCCATGATTTTTTTTTGATAAAGTAAGAGTAAGGGCTTTTTCATTCCCACGGCCTGGCCGGGTTAGTACCTAGCCGGGCCTTTTCAAAATACTTTAGTCTAAAAGGGATTATTCTTTCTTTTTTTTTTTTTTACTAGATATAGTTGGAACTAATTCCGAAAACTAGACGTAAAAAAAAAGAAAGGATAATTAAAAGGATCCTCTCCTTTTTATTTGAGAAATTCTTTACTTGAAAAAAGGGGGTTAAATTATTTAACCGTGGATTCTTCCATCAGATATTTTTAGGTTATAACTGAAGTTATTTTATCGAACCCTAATTGGTCAAAAACCCTCGAGCAAAAAAAGATAGAACAGGTTATTTAACTAATCCCTTTTATTAAAAATTTAATAATTAGAGTCACCTGAGAAAAGGCATCAACACCCTATTTTTGCTGATACCGCTACAATTTTTTTTGTTCGACAAAAACCCATTTTTATACAATAATGACATTGTAGCGGGTATAGTTTAGTGGTAAAAGTGAGATTCGTTATATGAATCCCCTAATAGTTAAGGGGTCCTTCGGTTTTCTTTGTATTCCGAACAAAAACTTCATTTCTTAAAAAGGATTTAACCCTTTACCTCGCAATGACAAATTCGAGGACAAATCCACATTCTCGTGATTTTTATCCAAATTTGAATTAGAAAGTTGAAAATTGGATTCTGAAATTACGAAACAGAATTGTTATTGAATTGGATTAATACTTCCAATTGAATGAGTATGAGTAAAAGATCCATGGATAAAGTAAAAAAATTTCTAATCGTAACTAAATCTTCTATTTTTATTTGTCGAGGGAAAATTGAAGCAAAATAGCTATAAAATGATGACTTTGGTTTACTATAGACATCAACATATTCGTTTAGCTCGGTAGAAAAAAAGGCTTTTCCTCAGGATTCTCTCCACTAGAAATAGAGAACGAACTAACTAGAAAGATTTTTCTAATCTTCCTCTTATAGAGGGATCATCTATAAAGCGAGCTGTCTTGAATGTATTCAAGATAGAAAAGCTGACATAGATGTTATGGGTCAAATTTTGTTGCTTTTTTTTTTTCGTTCACAGCTTCAATCATGGAATTTCTCCATCTTCCATAAAGGAGCCGAATGAAACCAAAGTTTCATGTTCGGTTTTGAATTAGAGACGTTAAAAATCCTGAGTTGACGTCGACTATAACCCCTAGCCTTCCAAGCTACCGATGCGGGTTCGATTCCCGCTACCCGCTTTTTAGTTTTTTCTATATTTATCTATTTATATTATATTTACTTTTATATATATTTTTATATCTATATTATCTATAATATAAGTAAATAAATATAGAAATAG